ACAAAAAATAAATCCACTTGGTTTCAGACTTGGTGCAACCCAAGGTCATCATTCTCTTTGGTTTGCACAACCAAAAAATTATTCAAAGGATCTACAAGAAGATCAAAAAATACGAGATTGTATCAAAAATTATGTGCAAAATAATATGAAAATATCCTCTAATGTAGAGGGAATTGCACGTATAGAGATTCAAAAAAGAATCGATTTGATTCAGGTCATAATCTATATGGGATTCCCCAAGTTATTAATAGAAGACAGGACTCGAAGAATCGAAGAATTACAGACGCATGTACAAAAAGAACTCAATTGTGTAAACCGAAAACTCAACATTGCTATTACAAGAATTGCAAATCCTTACGGGCACCCCAATATTCTTGCAGAATTTATAGCCGGACAATTAAAGAATAGAGTTTCATTTCGCAAAGCAATGAAAAAAGCTATTGAATTAACTGAACAGGCAGGTACAAAAGGGATTCAAGTACAAATTGCAGGGCGTATCGACGGAAAAGAAATTGCACGTGTTGAATGGATCCGAGAAGGTAGAGTTCCTCTACAAACCATTCGAGCTAAAATTGATTATTGTTCCTATGCAGTTCGAACTATCTATGGGGTATTAGGCATCAAAATTTGGATATTTGTAGACGAGGAATAATAAGAACTTACTTGACTTATATTTAGTTATATCTGGTGATAAAACAAAAAATGGCAAACTCTTTCATTCTTTTTCTGGTAAATAATAAAAAAAAAAAAGAACAATTCTATAAGGTTGAATAAAAATTCGATTAATCATTTGATATAATTGCTATGCTTAGTGTGTGACTCGTTGGTTTTTTTAGGGTTGGGATTCAAAAAAATGGACAGCCCATAGTACAAACTGATAACTATAGAACTAATAACCAACTCATCACTTCGTGTTATCTGGATAGAAAGAACCAGTCAAGATATGATATATAAGTCATATCATTGTAGCAACTGAAATCTTTTTTACATAAACAAAAAAAAAAAAAAACAATCTGATTATGGGTTGTAAAGCAATATATTATGGGTTGTAAAGCAATATAAAGTATACAGATAAATGGAAGGGTGAGAGAAAGATAGAAAAAGAATATTAATGATATATAATTCCAATATGTAAGGTCTATGAGTCATCTCATATAAAGGGAATGTAATAAAGCATCAATACTGATTGATCCATAATTAGACAAATCCGTGCATAGAACAAAAAATCAAGAGCCCCGAGCCAATAAAGACTGAGAAGGTTGACTCAAGAATAAATTTAATTGGAGGCTCCGTTGTAAAATTCAGACCTAATCATTAATCGAGAAGTGGTGGGAACGACAGAACCTGTGAATGCATAAGATTCTATTGAAAACGAATCCTAATGATTCATTGAGTAGGATGGCGGAACGAACCAGAAACCTATTCATTTATTCTGAGAGGTCATGTCATAGACTAATCTTACAACTGAATGTTGAAAGAGTAAATATTATGTTGAAAGAGTAAATATTCGCCCGCGAATTTTTTTTTATTTCTAAATTTTAGTCGATTCGAAATAAAAGGAAAAACAAAATAAAGATTCATTATAGCGTTCTACCAAAACGACATTATCTATAAATAGAATACGTGTTAAATTCTATATTAAACCACAAAAAATTTCTAATTTATAATCGATTAGATCAAATTTCAAAGAATCCCACGATTCCATATATTATTAACCGTGTATTTTTTTTTGTTTAATTATTTTTAATTGTTTAATTCGCGAGGAGCTGGATGAGAAGAAACTCTCGTGTCCGGTTCTGTAGTAGAGATGGATGGAATTGCTAAACAACCATCAACTATAACCCCAAAAGAACCAGATTCCGTAAACAACACAGAGGAAGAATGAAAGGAATATCTTATCGAGGTAATCGTATTTGCTTCGGTAGATATGCTCTTCAAGCGCTTGAACCCGCTTGGATCACATCTAGACAAATAGAAGCAGGGCGGCGAGCAATGACACGAAATGCACGCCGCGGTGGAAAAATATGGGTACGCATATTTCCAGACAAACCTGTTACAGTAAGACCTACAGAAACACGTATGGGTTCGGGGAAAGGATCTCCCGAATATTGGGTAGCTGTCGTTAAACCCGGTAGAATACTTTATGAAATGAGCGGAGTAGCAGAAAATATAGCTAGAAGGGCTATTTCAATAGCGGCATCTAAAATGCCTATACGAACTCAATTCATTCTTTCTGGATAGGAATGTAGAAACAAACGAAAGGGGTTTTTGGGATGAAAAAAAAAACAATTGCAGGTTTCTTTTTTTGTTTTGAACAAATAATATTTCTTTTTTTTTATTTATACCTTTGCATTGAAAAAGAAAAAACCGATAAAAAAAAATGATATGATTCAACCTCAAACCCATTTGAATGTAGCGGATAACAGCGGGGCCCGAGAATTGATGTGTATTCGAATCATAGGAGCTAGTAATCGACGATATGCTCATATTGGTGACATTATTGTTGCTGTAATCAAGGAAGCAGTACCAAATACACCTCTAGAAAGATCAGAAGTGGTCCGAGCTGTCATTGTACGTACTTGTAAAGAACTCAAACGCGACAACGGTATGATAATACGATATGATGACAACGCTGCGGTTGTTATTGATCAAGAAGGAAATCCAAAAGGAACCCGAATTTTCGGCGCGATCGCCCGGGAATTAAGACAGTTAAATTTCACTAAAATAGTTTCATTAGCACCTGAAGTATTATAGGGGAAGACCTTAATATAGTATTTGAATGAAATTGATTAAATTTATTTAATTAATTAGTAAATTGTTTATCTATCACGTATATATCTTTAATAATTCATAAATATTAAAAAAAAAAAAGAATTCATAAATATTAAAAAATTCAGAAAAAAAGAAAAAGAGCATGTTGATTATATCAAAATTCGGGGGAAACAAAAATCTTAGTTTATCATGAGTAAAGACACTATTGCTGACATAATAACCTCTATACGAAATGCTGACATGAATAAAAAAAGAACAGTTCGAATACCATCTACTAACATCACTGAAAATATTGTTAAAATCCTTTTACAAGAGGGTTTTATTGAAAACGTGAGAAAACATCAAGAAAGCAATAAATATTTTTTGGTTTTAACCCTACGACATAGAAGAAATAGGAAAGGACCATATAGAACTGTTTTAAATTTAAAACGGATCAGTCGACCCGGTCTACGAATATATTCTAACTATCAACGAATTCCTAGAATTTTAGGCGGAATGGGGGTTGTAATTCTTTCTACTTCTCGAGGTATAATGACAGACCGAAAGGCTCGACTAGAAGGAATCGGCGGAGAAGTTTTGTGTTATATATGGTAATCTTTCTAATAGCCGACACGGTCATATTTGTGAAAAAAGAGAAAGGACAAGTTTATAATATTATCCCTCTTACATTAGTTGATACTTCAAAGCGGTTTTACCTGGAATGAAACAACAAAAATGGATTCATGAGGGTTTAATTACTGAACAACTTACCGATGGTATGTATCTTCCGGATTCGTTTAGATAACAAAAAAATTATTCTGGTTTTTGTTTCGTAAAGGATTTCATGTAGTTTTATACGTATACTACCAGGAAATAGACTAAAAATTGAGGTAAGTCCTTATGATTCAACCAAAGGGCGTATAATTTAGAGACTCCAAAGCAAAGACTTGAATGATTAGGCGGTTTTTTCAATTTCAACATTCTTTCGTGAGGATACAATTCGAAATTCAAAATTTCAAGAAACTTATTTTCTTCCAATTAAGTAGATTCGGAATTAAAAAAAGGAATGACAAATATGAAAATAAGGGCCTCCGTTCGTAAAATTTGTGAAAAATGTCGATTGATCCGTAGGCGGGGACGAATTATAGTAATTTGTTCTAACCCGAGACATAAACAAAGACAAGGATAATCTTTCTAAAACAAAAAGACTCTCGAAATCTAAAGGACCCGATGTACAGATGTACAAATAAATAAATAAAATAAATTAAGTAAAAAAAAAAAAAAAAAAAAAAAAGAATAAGGATCTGTTTTGACATGAAATGGATATATCCATATATCTCTGACTTATATTTATGAGATGATAAAATATGGCAAAACCTATACCAAAAATTGGTTCGCGTAGAAATAGACGTATTGGTTCACGTAAGAATACACGTAGAATCCCCAAGGGAGTTATTCATGTTCAAGCAAGTTTCAACAATACCATTGTGACTGTTACAGATGTACGGGGTCGAGTAATTTCTTGGTCCTCTGCCGGGGCTTGTGGATTCAAGGGTACAAGAAGGGGTACACCATTTGCCGCTCAAACCGCAGCAGGAAATGCTATTCGGACAGTAGTGGATCAAGGTATGCAACGAGCAGAAGTTATGATAAAAGGCCCGGGTCTCGGAAGAGATGCGGCATTAAGAGCTATTCGTAGAAGTGGTATACTATTAAGTTTCATACGGGATGTAACTCCTATGCCACATAATGGCTGTAGGCCTCCTAAAAAAAGACGTGTGTAAAAATAAACATTGAAGAGATTTCAAGAGAAATAAATAATTCAATGATTTGATCAAATAATATACTATGGTTCGAGAGAAAGTAACAGTATCTACTCGGACACTACAGTGGAAGTGTGTTGAATCAAGAGCAGACAGTAAGCGTCTTTATTATGGACGCTTTATTCTGGCCCCACTTATGAAAGGTCAAGCCGATACAATAGGCATTGCAATGCGAAGAGCTTTGCTCGGAGAAATAGAAGGTACATGTATCACACGCGCAAAATCTGAGAAAATACCACATGAATATTCTACCATAGTAGGTATTCAAGAATCCGTACATGAAATTTTAATGAGTTTGAAAGAAATTGTCTTGAAAAGTAATCTGTATGGAACTCGTAACGCGTCTATTTGTGTCAAGGGTCCTGGATATGTAACTGCTCAAGACATTATCTTACCACCTTCTGTGGAAATTGTTGATAATACACA